TAGTGAAAGTGGAAATAGTAGTGAAAGCGAGAGTTCCAATATACAAAGTAGCACGAATGGTAGTGATTTAACTATAAGCGAAAGTTCTGATGATCTCGATGTAACTCAAAAATACAGGCATTTATGGGTTCAATGCGAAAATTGTTATGGATTAAATTATAAGAAATTTCTTAAGTCAAAAATGTATATTTGTGAACAATGTGGATTTCATTTGAAAATGAGTAGCTCAGATAGAATCGAACTTTCGGTTGATCCAGGTACTTGGGATCCGATGGATGACGACATGGTCTCTATAGATCCCATTGAATTTAATTCAGAAGAGGAACCTTATAAAAATCGTATTGATTCTTATCAAACAAAGACAGGATTAACGGAGGCTGTTCAAACAGGTACAGGGCAACTAAACGGGATTCCCATCGCAATTGGGGTTATGGATTTTCAGTTTATGGGGGGTAGTATGGGATCCGTAGTAGGCGAGAAAATCACCCGTTTGATCGAGTATGCTGCCAATAAAATTTTACCTCTTCTTCTAGTGTGTGCTTCCGGGGGAGCACGCATGCAAGAAGGAAGTTTGAGCTTGATGCAAATGGCTAAAATATCTTCTGCTTTATATGATTATCAATTAAATAAAAAGTTATTCTATGTATCAATTCTTACATCTCCTACTACTGGTGGAGTGACAGCTAGTTTTGGTATGTTGGGGGATATCATTATTGCGGAGCCTAATGCCTATATTGCATTTGCGGGTAAACGAGTAATTGAACAAACATTGAATAAGACAGTACCTGAAGGTTCCCAAGCGGCTGAATATTTATTCCATAAGGGCTTATTCGATCCAATCGTACCACGTAATCCTTTAAAGGGTGTTCTGAGCGAGTTATTTCAGTTCCACGCCTTTTTTCCTTTGAATCAAAATTAACTTCAGTAGAGTTCTTAAGTGAAATTTTTTTTGTGGCGAACAATTAGTTAGTTAGTTTATCCGAATCAAAATAAAACAAAATCCGAAGAATGGATTTTTCTTTGGTGACATAAGATTTCATTGTACAAATAAGCATGCGGATAATTCTTTTTTTTTTTACCGATATGACGGATTAGTAATCAGTAAACCTCTCTCAACAAAACAACATAAAAAAAGCATTCTTCCTTAGAATTCATTGGGGGGCAAATAAAAGAATTTCTTGTTCCCCTCTTACGTATGTATATATCATTCAAATGGAGAAAATAGAAAATCTTGCATCTTTCTATATCTCCTAATAAGGACCATTTTCCTAGGAATCCCTGCTGTTGGATCGGATTCTAACGAATCCTTCGGGAATTTGTAAGAAATTCTTTAGCTAAGAACAACAGAAGAAGAAAAATAAGTAATAATAATAACGAAAATGGGTTATCATACATATATTTCATGTAGAAAGATGAATAGGTCCGTTTATTTAGTTCTACATTCCTTGCGCTTAGTATATATACTCATTTAGTATACTTAGTATACTTATATACAATTCTATAAGTATACTTAATATACATTTATATACGAATTAGAATATGATAATAATTAGAATATGAATTCAAATTATTATAGGATATCTTTATACCAATAACAGGTACAAATATTAAATCGAGGTACCCTTTCTATGACAATTCTCAACAGCTTTCCCTCTATTTTTGTGCCTTTAGTGGGCCTAGTATTTCCGGCAATGGCAATGGCTTCTTTATTTCTTTATCTTGAAAAAAATAAGATTTTTTAAATCCGATCGGATCAAGGTCAACTCTCATCTAGTTTTTTTTTCAAGACTTAGCGATGATGGATATCCATTTAGTAGAATAGTGTATAAGACTAAGAGGTGGCTTTCTCCGAGCATAAACGAAAGAGCTCTTATGCGTGTGTAAACATGATATATAGGTAAATTAATTCTATCTATTTTCATCTATCTATTTTCAACAATAGGCTGTAATCCGAACTCATGTCTGCAATGAAAGTCAATGTATCTATATGTATGTACCGATCTATAGGGACTCATATGAAGGGGATGCTCTGATTTTATTAGATCTAAGCAATTCGATGACTTACTGCTAAGAGTTCATATCAAAATAGTACTAGTTGATGAGAGTTACTTCGGAAACACAAAAAGTAAACTAAAATAGATTTTCTTTTGGTTATTTCCCCAATTCCAATAAAATGCAACTGGAGCTAGTATGTATGAGTTGGCGATCAGAATATATATGGATAGAGTTTATAGCAGGCTCTCGCAAAACAAGCAATTTCTGCTGGGCCCTTATCCTTTTTTTAGGTTCATTAGGATTCTTAGTGGTTGGAATTTCTAGTTATCTTGATAGGAATTTGCTATCTTTATTTCCGTCTCAGCAAATAAATTTTTTTCCACAAGGGATCGTGATGTCTTTCTACGGGATCGCGGGTCTCTTTATTAGTTCCTATTTGTGGTGCACAATTACATGGAATGTAGGTAGCGGTTATGATCGATTTGATACAAAAGAGGGAATAGTGTGTATTTTTCGTTGGGGATTTCCTGGAAAAAATCGCCGCATCTTTCTCCGATTCCTTATGAAAGATATTCAGTCCATCAGAATAGAAGTTAAAGAGGGTATTTATGCTCGTCGTGTCCTTTATATAGAAAGCAGAGACTTGGGGGCCATTCCCTTGAATCGTACTGATGAGAATTTGACCCCACGAGAAATTGAGCAAAAGGCTGCGGAATTGGCCTATTTCTTGCGTGTACCAATTGAAGGGTTTTGAAAAATGAACTGAAGAATAAACGCTTTCTCAGCAGGCGGAAACCCCCAAGAATCCTTTTTTTTTTCATTTTTTCAAAATATTCGAGAGTTTCATTTTTAATAGAAAAAAAAGTTCTTTCATTTCGAAATGCGAATAATATTCATTCTTTGAATTTGAATCTTTCGGGCATTCGTCGAAAGGGGGAATCACTTCGAATATTTGATCAATTGGGATATATGGAAACAATATTGTTTTTTATTATTTCTTGATTCAAATTCGAATGAAGAATTCGAAGTGGATTCTTCTTCGATTTCTGTAGTTTTTCTACACTAGGTTCAAGGACTAACCGCCGAATCACAACTAAAAAAAAGAGACTCGATTTATAGGCGCAATACCTTGTAATAGAACTCATGCTTGATAGAAATATTAGATCGCATAGAATCAACGAATGAGGTGGGTTCATTAACAATTCACAGATGAAAAAATGACAAAAAAGAGCGCATCCATTCCCCTTAGATATCTTTTATCTATAGTATTTGTAGTATTTTTGCCCTGGTGGATCTCTCTCTCATTTAATAAAAGTCTGGAATCCTGGGTTACTAATTGGTGGAATACTGGTCAACCCGAAACCTTTTTGAACGATATTCAGGAAAAGGCTATTCTAGAAAAATTCATAGAATTAGAGGAATTATTCCTCTTGGACGAAATGATAAAGGAATTTCCGGAAAGACATCTAGAAAAGCTTCGTATAGGGCTCCAGAAAGAAAGAGTCCAATTAATCAAGATGCACGATGAGGATCATATCCATACGATTTTTCACTTCTCGACAAATACAATCTGCTTTGTTATTCTAAGTGGTTATTCGATTCTGTGTAATGAAGAACTTTTTATTCTTAACTCTTGGGTTCAAGAATTCCTATATAATTTAAGCGACACAATAAAAGCCTTTTCGATTCTTTTCGTAACTGATTTATGTATCGGATTCCATTCGCCCCGCGGTTGGGAACTACTGATTGGCTATGCCTACAACGATTTTGGATTTGCTCATAATGATATTATTCTATCTGTTCTTGTTTCCACTTTTCCAGTCATTCTAGATACGTTTTTTAAATATTGGCTTTTTTCTTATTTAAATCGTGTATCTCCGTCACTTGTAGTGATTTATCATTCAATGACTGAGTGAAAAGCGATTCCATGATCCAATTCGAATATTTCTGATTTTGTACATAAGCAAAGCATTCAAAGCCGTACTTACCTTACTTTTTCTACCCATCCAGAGGATCCCTCTCAGATTCCAGGAATCCTATATTCCAGTAAAATTATTTCAGTAAATAGCAGAATCGCGGATAGGGAACTATATTAGTGACCTACCTAATTTTATTGTAGAAATTTTCGGGATCAACGATTGGACCATGCAAATTAGAAATACCTTTTCTTCGTTAAAGGGAGAGATTACTCGATTCATTTCCGTATCCCTCATGCTATATATAATAACTCGGGCATCGATTTCAAATGCATATCCCATTTTTGCGCAGCAGGGTTTTGAAAATCCACGAGAGGCAACTGGTCGTATTGTATGCGCCAATTGTCATTTAGCTAATAAGCCCGTCGATATTGAGGTTCCACAGGCGGTACTCCCTGATACTGTATTTGAAGCAGTTGTTAGAATTCCGCATGATATGCAACTGAAACAAGTTCTTGCTAATGGTAAAAAGGGGTCTTTGAATGTGGGGGCCGTTCTTATTTTACCAGAGGGGTTTGAATTAGCCCCCTCCGACCGCATTTCGCCCGAGATGAAAGAAAAGATAGGCAAGCTGTCTTTTCAGACCTACCGACCCACTAAAAAAAATATTCTTGTGATAGGGCCAGTTCCTGGTCAGAAATATAGTGAAATCACTTTTCCTATTCTTTCCCCGAACCCTGCGACCAATAAAGATGCTCACTTCTTAAAATATCCAATATACGTAGGTGGGAACAGGGGGAGGGGTCAGATTTATCCCGACGGAAACAAAAGTAACAATACGGTTTATAATGCCACAGCTTCGGGTATAGTAAGCAAAATCATACGAAAAGAAAAAGGGGGATACGAAATAACCATAACAGATGCATCGAATGGGCGTGAAGTGGTTGATATTATCCCTCCAGGACCAGAACTTCGTGTTTCAGAGGGCCAATCTATCAAACTTGATCAACCATTAACAAGTAATCCTAATGTAGGTGGGTTTGGTCAGGCAGATGCAGAAATAGTACTTCAAGATCCATTACGTGTCCA